ACATCAGTGGCATATTTCTATGCGGGTCTTACCAAAAAGGGATTAAGTTATTTTGGGAAATATATTCAACCAACCCCAATCCTTTTACCCATTAATATCTTAGAAGATTTCACAAAGCCATTATCACTTAGTTTTCGACTTTTCGGGAATATCTTAGCGGATGAATTAGTAGTTGTTGTTCTTGTTTCTTTAGTACCTTCAGTGGTTCCTATCCCCGTCATGTTTCTTGGATTATTTACAAGTGGTATTCAAGCTCTTATTTTTGCAACTTTAGCCGCGGCTTATATAGGTGAATCCATGGAAGGCCATCATTGAAATAGTCTTTTTTTCGCTTAGCACAAAGCAATGTATGTGCGACCCAAGATGATTTATTTAAGGAATAGAAATATACAAGACTCTATATACGATAGAAAGTAATAGGAAAAAAAATAAAAAATTACGATATTAGCGAGTTGTAAAAAAAAAAAGGAAAGAGATCTCTTTCCTTTTTTTTTTTAGTCCACTTAATATCCTACTTTTCCCCGACGAATATTTACTTTCTATTATATATATTGGTCAGCCAATCTTCTTATTCAAAATCATAATTTGAATAAGATATATTTTACGACGTGTGATTAAATAAAAATACGGGAGAAGCGCTTCTACTTTACGGTTGATTTTATTCAACAATTGACCAAAAGAAAATATTTAGAAATAATAAATTGCATGAACTTAGATCAATAAAATAATAATATTTCTATGCAATAATTCGGACTAATCAATTTAATTTGCCATTTAGATCGTATTCCGCTGGAATAATGATAAACAAAACGGGATTCCTAAAAAAATGGATTGATTCTCGAATCCGATTGAATCTAATGGTTTACGTTATGGAAGAAAGACATGTATATGTGATATTAGATATTGACTCGTTATATATGAACTAAAGATATATTTCATTTGTCCGCGGCTGTGTGTGGGTTCTAATAGAAGTCCTTTCATACCTTGTGGCTGTCAATTAGTTGAAAAAGGAGATGAAATCAAGAAAAGATGGAAGAGTTGAAATAACAGTTCGGAACTAAGAAATGGAAGAACTAAAGTTCTATGGATTCACAAAAACTCTGTGGATAGAAACCAAAAAAGAGATATCGAAGTAGTTCTGATGATTCAATAATATTCTTACTTAAATTCGAAGTTCTTAGTTAATTCGACTGGATGAATCCTATCGATGGAATAATTAAGTCCTAATTCATTGGTTGATTGTATCATTAACCATTTCTTTTTGTTGGTACGAGGAACTTATCATGAATCCACTGATTTCTGCTGCTTCCGTTATTGCTGCTGGGTTGGCTGTAGGGCTTGCTTCTATTGGACCTGGAGTTGGTCAAGGGACTGCTGCGGGTCAAGCCGTAGAGGGTATCGCGAGACAGCCTGAGGCAGAGGGAAAAATACGAGGTACTCTATTGCTTAGTTTAGCTTTTATGGAAGCTTTAACGATTTATGGGTTGGTTGTAGCACTAGCACTTTTATTTGCGAATCCTTTTGTTTAATCTTAGAAATAGGAAAAATACATATTTTCCTATTTTATTGCCTTGGACTTCTCGTTTGCTTTTTCAAATTAGATCAAGATTTCACTCCTACAATTTCTTATTCGTTGAAAAAATAACCTACGGGAAGGGCTGATTTGCAGATGAGGAATTAGTATACCGACTCGCTTTCATCCTTCCCGTTCGTAGTCCAAAGGAAACTCTTTTTGAGAGGTGTTGCACCAACGAGGGGGTAATTCATACTTTAACTCGAATATTTTTTGACTCGATTTCAAAAAAAAAAGAATAAATAAAAAGGGGGCAAAGTGATAGAAAAAGAGCTCTCATCGATTTTTTAGTCTATCTATAAGAGGAGATTATATGAAAAATGTAACCGATTCTTTCCTTTCTTTGGGCCACTGGCCATCTGCCGGGAGTTTCGGATTTAATACCGACATTTTAGCAACAAATCCAATAAATCTAAGTGTAGTGATTGGTGTATTGATCTTTTTTGGAAAGGGAGTGTGTGTGAGTTGTTTATTTCAAGAATAGGCTGGATCCAATCCGCTGTACCCTTTTCCGTTAGAACTAGGAAAGAAAGGTGCATGACCCCGCGAATTACTTCTTAAGAAATTATATGTAAGAACCACAGCATTTCGTGATTAATTGGCAAATCCACCTTAGATTCTCTAGCAACCAATAATGTGGGCCTGTTAAGATGGTTAAAGCAAACCGTTTGAAGTCGAGACACAGCGCGGTACTCTTTCTACCACTATGTTAATATAGAGATGGTGAATATTTTATCGATATAGAGCACTCATCTTGATAAAATAATTTGAACCGCTTCTTCTAAAAAAGAGCATTTTCCCTCTTTTATCCAATGCTGAATCGACGACCTGTGGCTTATGTATAAGTAAGAAGCGTTTTTTGGATTTGAACTGAAGAAAAAAAACAACTTTGCTGACAATTACATATTTTTTATTTTGTCAGAAGAG